AAAAGACAAAATAAACTGATTCAATACAGTTTTAGAAAATCGATAGAATTGAGACTTCCATGATTTCAAATCATTCGTCTTATGGTCGTAATGACTTTGTGGTAAATTAGGATCCTGAAGGATTTCTATCTTGACTACTTTTTTTTTGTCGTTGTTTTTAGACCAAAAAGATTCTTCCCTATACACATTTTCGACCAAACTAGTTGTCTGTAAAACATGAATATCTCTATACAGATTCTGGAAACGACAGGAGTAAGCAGCTATTTGTACGACAAAAACGAAAATCCGTACCAAATTTTTGGCTAGGTTTTCTCTGTTTTTATTATTTTTTTTCATACAGCCTCCTAGCTGTTAGGATAAGGATAGGACACGAGTTTTTTCTTTTTTCTTTTTCGTGCCTTCAATAAAATTATATTTAATTTAGATTCCCTTTCTATCAAGGGTAATGCAATTATTTTGCATTTTTCAAACCAAAAGTCATTGGTTCAAATCCAAGGAAGAACTTTTTAACTAAACTCAAGTTTTCTACTTTGTTTTTCAAGCAAACTCTATTTTTTTTTTGAAAGAAAAAAAGAGACATTTATATCTTATCATTTATATCTTATCTATGAAAGGAATACTTTGTTGTAGAAATACATAAAAACCAAAAACTCTTTTATTTGGTTTTTTTTTAAGAAAACTTTTTGAATTTACGAAATTTTTCTCGTATTTATTTACGAGTTTTTTCTCGTATTAACGAATTCACTATTTTAGAAACCTAAAGGTTTGCACTCATTGGAAGATCAGAACAGACAGATCAAAAAGCTGATTCCATTTTATTGCTGCAATGATGAATTGCATATTCATTTCAATTGTGGAAGTAACTATAATAAAAATAAAATATAAGGCGGCTTTTAATATCCATTTTTCGAATTGAATTCAAAAAAAGTGAAGGAATCACAATCCTTTCAATTCTAAGATATATCTCTGTTCTGTCTTTCTTTTTTCATTCATATATTTGATATCAAGAAAAGATTCAGTAACAAAAATCGTATCAATAAAGACATATATCATTTTCTTTTTTCATATTGAAATTTGACTTCGTGCTCCGAATGAATGATGGTTTACTCAATACAATATCTCTTCGGCGAAACAGAGGATATCTCGATCGGGGAAGAGAGCGGGTAAATCCTATATGACCTAATATGTTTGACAAGTCACACTATATGTCAAGCCAAGCTTTTCAGTTCCAGGACGGCGAAAATATACTTTTGGTATTCCTATACTCAAAAATTTCAACCAAAAAATGCATATCCTTTATTCACTTAAATAAGGAAAGGTGAAAATCCATGATTTCTTGTCTTCATTCCTTTTTATTCTATTTGATACATCGATTTTGATACACCAATTTCTTCTATTTGATACATGGAAGGGTTTTTTGATAGAGTAAGACAGAATGGATTCAAAAAAATTGTAACGAAGGGATTGATCATTCGAATAAGTATCCATTTATTCTCCAATAATGCAATCTTTCCCTTGCGTATTGGTACTTATCGGGTATAGAATAGATCTGCTTCTCTTTGTTCTTACGAACAGAGTTCTTCCCTTATTTTTCTTTTTCTTTTCAATGAGATGAAAAAAAAAATGAATCACAGAATCTACTAAAAAAAGTTTAGGTACACAATATATCGTCTTTTTAATACAATAAAATAAAGTTTCTAATTCTCTTTGATAAAGGGATATTTCCATGGGTTTACCTTGGTATCGTGTTCATACTGTCGTATTGAATGATCCCGGTCGACTGCTTTCTGTTTCTATAATGCACACAGCTCTAGTTACTGGTTAGGCCGGTTCGATGGCTTTATACGAATTAGCTCCTCTGACCCCGTTCTTGATCCAATGTGGAGATTATGATCAGAAATATTATTTCATTAATTGCATCCATGGCTGAATGGTTAAAGCGCCCAACTCATAATTGGCAAATTCGTAGGTTCAATTCCTACTGGATGCACCGCACCCTAATGGGAACGTTCAAAAAGTCTATCGGAATTAGCTCAATGGGATCTTCCATAAAGAATTAATTGAATATAGTATATTCATACCATAACATAGGAAGAGTAAGAACTAGAATTCTGATCCATACTGAAACTCATAGGGAAAAAATTGATGGATGGAATCAAATATGCAGTAGTTAGAGGAAAAAGTCTTCGCTTATTGGGGAAGAATCAATCTTTAATGAAATACCAAAATCCAGAAGATGTATTTGCGCCATACGCTCATTTATGGACTTATTGTGAAAATTGTGAGACATCCATTTACAAAAAATATGTACAAAAAAACAAATATATTTGTCAACATGGTGCATTTCATTTACCAATGGAGAGTTTAGATCGAATCGAATCTTTGATTGATTCGGGTACTTGGGATCCTACGGATGAGAATATGCTTTCTATTGATCCCTATGAGATTCTTAGAAAAAAGATCCACATAGAAAATTTTGAACAATCTGGAAAATGGAAATGTCGATATTTCTTAGACAATAATGATTTATTACAGGATAAAGAATTTGACTATTTTGACTTTCGTCAAATATGGGAAGAATACATAGAGGGATTCTTTCTCTAAAAAGATTTTTATCTATAGATATATCGATATCTATAGATATCGATATATCTATATTTCTAGAACATATAGAAAGGAGAAATTCTCATAAGATACCGAGAGGAGAAGTAGATAACCATTTGTTCAACAATGAGACAAATTATTACACGAGGAAGAACTTGAAGACCTTGTATACTTCTAATGTCGAATCAGGATCAACAAAGACAGAAATTAAGGATTGAGTCGAACTAAGGTAATAGCTATGAATAGTCATCTTCTACCCCGAAATTTCGGGAAGAATGGCACCTATTATGGGACATACAATGCATTACAGGCCTATGATCATTACGCTTCGACCGGGTTATTCTATTCCACCTCTTCTAGAGATTCTTTATTCTATTCCACCTCTTCTAGAGAAAAGAACTTAAAGAAAAATACTTAATAACACGGCGATACATTTATACAAAACTTCTAATCGGAGCACACGCAATGTAGCCGTAGAAAGTCAAATGAAATCCAATCCACGAAATAATTTGATCTATGGACGACATCGTTGTAGTAAAGGTCGTAATGCGAGAGGAATCATTACCGTAAAGCATAGAGGGGGGGGTCATAAGCGTCTATACCGTAAAATCGATTTTCGACGGAATCAAAAAGACATATCTGGTAGAATCGTAACCATAGAATACGACCCTAATCGAAATACATACATTTGTCTTATACACTACGGGGATGGTGAGAAGAGATATATTTTACATCCCAGAGGAACTATAATTGGAGATATCATTTTTTCTGGTAAAGGAGTTCCTATATCAATGGGAAATGCCCTACCTTTGAGTGCGGTTTGAACTATTGATTTACGTAATTGGAAGTAACCAATTAGGTTTATGACAAAACCTAGAAATCGATCACTAATCCATTTGGAGTACCTCTATGGAATAGACCTCAACAGAAAACTGTTGAGTAACGGCAGCAAGTGATTGAGTTCAGTAGTTTCTCATAAAAAATTATTGACTCTAGAGATATGGTAATATGGAGAAAATTGTTTGAAGCACGCACAGAACTGGAAGCGTCCCTTCTTTCAAAGAGGACGGGTTATTCACATTTCATTTGATGGTCAGAGGCGAATTGAAAGCTAAGCAGTGGTAATGAAGATCCCCCGAAGAGATGTCTCCTACGTTACCCCTAATATGTGGAAGTATCGACGTAATTTGATAGAGTCATTGGGTCTGAATGCTACATGAAAAAGATAAGCCAGATGACGGAACGGAGAGACCCAGGATGTAGAAGATGATAACATGAATGATTCGGCAGATTAGGATTCCTAAATATCCACTCATGTGATACTTCATCATACGATGAAAAGATCTATTTTTTTCTATATCATCATATATATACATCTAGAAAGCCGTATGCTTTGGAAGAAGCTTGTACAGTTTGGGAAGGGGTTTTTTTGATAAAAAAGAAGAATCTACTTCAACCGATATGCCTTTAGGCACGTCCATACATAACATAGAATTCACACATGGAAAAGGGGGACAATTAGCTAGAGCAGCAGGTGCTGTAGCGAAACTGATTGCAAAAGAAGGTAAATCGGCCACATTAAGATTACCATCTGGGGAGGTTCGTTTGATATCCCAAAACTGCTTAGCAACAGTCGGACAAGTGGGTAATCTTGGGGTGAACCGAAAAAGTTTGGGTAGAGCTGGATCGAAGTGTTGGCTAGGTAAGCGTCCTGTAGTAAGAGGAGTAGTTATGAACCCTGTGGACCATCCACACGGGGGCGGTGAAGGAAGAGCTCCAATTGGTAGAAAAAAACCCGCAACTCCTTGGGGTTATCCTGCGCTTGGAAGAAGAACTAGGAAAAGGAGAAAATATAGTGATAGTTTGATTCTTCGTCGCCGTAAATAGGAATATTCCAAATCGAATTTTTGGAATTCGAAATAATGTGATGGGCGAACGAGGGGGAATTGAACCCGCGCATGGTGGATCCACAATCCACTGCCTTGATCCACTTGGTTACATCCGCCCCTTATCTAGCTAAAGAAAGGATTTTCTCTTTTTTCCATTCATCATTATTGTTTTTATTCTGACCTCGATACTTAGATCGATATATTAGACATAGAATGCCAATCTTTACTATGCAAAAAAAGGAGGAATCAGCTGTGATAGGTCAAAACAAAAGATTTGTAGCAAAGAAAAAGAAACTATTTGTAGCTAAGCATTTATCGGAAAAAATGGAAAAAATCAAAATGGGGCAGGAGAAAGAAATAATAGTAACTTGGTCTCGGGCATCTACCATTATACCCTCCATGGTTGGTCATACAATCGGTATTCATAATGGAAAGGAACATATACCTGTTTATATAACAGATTCTATGATAGGTTACAAATTGGGAGAATTCGCGCCTACCCGTTTTTTGGGGATAGATGCAATAAACGATAACGATAAGAAATCTGTAATGAAGAATCAAAAAAAATAGGGATCAAACATAAGGAGAAAGAATCTTATGAAAAATCTTAAAAAGCTAGCGGATAACCCTATGAAAAAGAACTCAAGTTCAAGTAAAGGAGTCCAAGTTTTAGCTCAACATATAGGTATTTCTGTTTCCAAAGCGCGAAGAGTAATTGATCAGATTCGCGGACGTTCCTATGAAGAAACAATTAGGATACTAAGTTTCATGCCTTATCAAGCATCTTATCCCATTTTCAATTTAGTTTATTCTGCAGCAAAAAATGCTAATCATAATATGGGTTTAAACGAAGCTGATTTATTCATTAGTAAAGCCGAAGTTAATAGAAGTACTATTAGAAAAAAGACAAGATTCCGTGCTCAAGGACATAGTTATCCAATAAAAAGAAGCACATGTCTTATAACAGTCGTACTCAAGGAAAAACCGAAATCTTTATTAAATCAATCTAAAATTTAGATTCCTTTTTATTTAAAAAGATATGGATGAAAAAAATAAAATAGAGAATTATGGGACAAAAAACAAATCCACTTTGTTTCAGACTTGGTATAACCCATAGTCATCATTCTGTTTGGTTTGAAGAACCAAAAAATTATTCTACGAGTATACAAGAAGATCAAAAAATACGAAATTTTTTCAAGAATTATGTACAATATAGAATCAAAAAAGGTTTACAAATTGCTACCAAGAAATATTTAGAAAAATTAAAAAAAATAGAGCAAAAGAATAAAAAAAAAAAAAGTAAAAAAAAGAGAATATCTTTACCTCCCTTACCTCCCTTAGGCTTTGAAGGAATTATACGTATAGAAATTGAAAAAAAAGGATTTAGAACACAAAAAACATTTATACGAGTCATCATCTATAGCGGATTGGTACCAAAATTCTTATTAAAAGGGAAATCTTTGGCAAAATTCAAGAAAAATGTAAAAAAACAAGAATTCTTCTCTATATACCCCAGAATAATTCGTATTCAACTCAAAAGAGCTGAACAATTATATAGCCAACCTAACCTTCTTGCAGAATTTATAACCTTACAATTAAAAAATAGAGTCCCCTTTAGAAAGACTATGAAACAAGCTATTGATTTAGCTAAAGAAACAGATACAAAAGGAATAAAACTAAAACTTGCAGGGCGTATCGACGGAAAAGATATCGCACGTAAAGAAGGTAAAAGAAAGGGTAAACTTCCCCTACAAATAATTTGTGCCAAAATAGATTATTGTTCTCATACAATTCAAACTATCAATGGAGTTTTAGGCTTAAAAATTTGGATATTTAGAAAGTAGAGCAAAGTAGAAAAAAATGACTTTGTCTTTCTATTATTCTAGCAATAATAGAAAAAAAAGACAAATTCTTTAATTGATTCTATTATAGAAAACGAGGAATTCGAATTAGTTAGGATTCAATAAAAATTGAATTGACTCTTTTAGTATAATTGCTATGCTTAGTGTGTGATTCGTTAGTTTTTTTTCTTTCAAAGTAAGAATTGAAAAAATAAACTAATCCTTACTAAAAACTTATTTCATAATAAAAAAAAAAAACTAAAAACCAACCTATTGCTTCGTATTATGAAGATCCCAAGAAAAAGTCATTATATGAATAAATCATATATATGTAGCAACTGAGATCTCGTCTTTTTTCTCTAATTGATAGAGAAAAAGACGATAATCCAAAAAAAGAAGGGGGATTTTTCTAAAAGAAAGGTTGATAGAAAGAAAGAAATATCAATGCTATATAATCCCAATATGTATGGTCTATAAATCATGTGAAAAAAAGCAGTGTCACAAAGCATCAATAATCAAATATTCAAATCAAAAATAGATAAAAAAGAGAAATATTTCTAGAATAAAGAGTCCTGAGTTAAGAAAACTAAGGAATTTGACTCAACAACAAATTTTGTTGGAAGCTCCATTGCAGAGTTTAGACCTAAGCATGAATAGAGAAGCTATGGGAACGACAGAACCTATGACTATATAGAATTCTATTCAAAAAAATTCGAAAAATTCATTA